TGACTTGAAAAAGAAGAGCGTGAACTCATTCTCAAGCACTTGCATGTGTTAAGCATATAGCTAGCCTTACAGATAAAGAGTTTGAAAAGTCTCAATCACAGACAGAGCATTTTCGATCTTAGGCGAACGAGGATGACCGGCTCTACGACCTCGCAAGGCACTACTGTAGAGCTCATTGGTCCTTTCGCTTTCTCAAGATCAATGGAAGAATGCTTCGCACTCAGGGATTGAATAGCTTTCTTCTCTGATGAAATTGTGAATCTATCTTTTTGAGTGATTCTGATATCTATGTAATTAGATTAGGTCGAAGTCCATTCTTCTCAGGATCGATCCGCGTCCTCGCTACGTGCCCGTAAAAGCAGGCTTGCTTAGCTGACAAAGTTGAATTTTTCGTTGATTGCACGAAATGGCTAGTCAATGAACCCCTTTTCTTGCTTGATGAATGCTATCTTGCTTGATCAATCCCTTCCTTTTTTCAAATTCAGTCCTTCTCCTTGAAAGAGTTAGCTCCTTAGATGGAATCACAATCTCTGCTGTTTGCTAGGAGAAAAGCTATTCCTCTAAGTCCCGGTATGCTCCTTACGCTCGTTTAGTCCTTTAGCTAGTTAGAGCCTTATGAAATGAAAGGGAAGCACTTTTTTCTAGGACTCCAATTGGGTAGGCGAATACTGGGACTGGTAGAAAGTCATACCTGGCTATCGAACTCCAGAAGATGAAAAGATAGCTGCTTTGAAAAAAGCAGGTTAGCACTGCAACTCCATCTGGTAAAGGGACTGCTGCAACGAGAACTAATGAATTTCATCCTGCCGCTGCCCGAGAATCTGCTATCTCTATCGAAGCTATCCTGTTAGAAAGACTCTATCTTCTTGTTCGAGTGAAACTCTGTTCTAGTCTCTGAAAGGAGGAGTTGCCCCCTTCGGTTAGACATGAAAAGAGTAGCCCGCCGTTCTAGCCTATCCTAAATTGAAAGAGGGAGGTTCAATCAATGCTTCCCGCTTCGAGTAGGACTTTCAGTAGCTTTTGGGGACCAAAGAGCAAGGGCCAAGACTGCCCAATGGGCTCATTGCTAGTGAATGGAGGAAGGAATGCGTTTTTTAGTTTGGTTGGTGGAGATGGATCCCGGTCTTAAGTTGTTGGAATTTGATCTGCTTCCTCGATTGGTCCCATCTGGCTTTCCTCCAAAGGTAGTTGGGGTGCTGAAAGATTCGGTCCAACTTCTGTCCCTGATGTCTTAGGTGCCTGTGTGAAAGTAGAAAGGTTTAAGACAGCACTCAGAAAAGGAAAATGGAGGAAAGTAGGTAGTACCTCTCTGTTCTTTGCTGAGGAAGGCAAGTGCAGATGATAGAAGAACGAACAAAGGATTCAGGCACGACTCCAATGCTTGACGGATAGAAGCAATCTTCCCCACTCGGGACTGGACGACTTGAGCACTGAATCCTATTCATATAAGAGATTTTCCTTCTTCCTACAGTACTGGATCGTGATCCAATCCGGTTATTGGCATGGCAAGTCTCAAATTCCGTTTATAGAAGAAGCTGCTAATCTTTCTCCTTCACCTGACCACAGAACTAATCAATCAACCTTGACCTGGACTTCCCATCTTCCCCACTTGATTCAGCTTGAAAGCGGAAAAGAAGCGACTTGAACACATCCTTCAGCGGGAAGCCCGATGGAATGCTTTCACGCCGAGTCACGCAAAGAGAAGAGGTTGCTTCGCTTCCTAAGAATCATTCCTATTCCTAAACCTAAACTTGCTCACTACCCTTACTGAGACGGCTAACAACCGTCTTCAAGTGAGATTTGAATTCAGTTTCTCCTTCGACTTAGAAAGTTTCTCTTTCGGCTGAGCCTTTGGTCGAGCTAATTCTTCCTATCCCTGCTTACTTGCTATCTTCCTTAAAATCCCCGACTTCACTTTGACTCCACTTTCAGTTCAAAACTGAAAATCCCTGCACTAAGCCAACTGAACTACTACTTTACCCAAAGTCAATACCCCGAAGGAGCAAAAAGAGAAAGAGGGCGCGCTGCTCGAGAGAGACTTTCCAAGAAAAGCAGTCTTCTTATTGGACCGGCCGGATTCGGGAGATCATAGCTAAATAGGAGGTGAAGAGAGATAGAAGGATCGGTGACGGACAAGAGTATGGAGGTCCCATACGCTCGCTAATGACTAGCCCATCCTCATCATTCTAACCGCATACAACATGGATATGGAGCTTTGGGTGGTGCATTAAGAAGTCCATGATCGACGGAATAAGCTTTTCCACTTCATCAAAGACAAGGAACTTCTGGCTCAACCCAAGAGTGCATTTAGAATAAGTAGTCCTACTTCCCCAGCCACCTTTCCTGATGGCTCTTTCTCTGGGGGGTGCGCGCAAGACTTTGCTATCTCAAAGGTAAAGGGCTTGGATTCAGACCAGGAATGAAGACGCTCGACCGAAGGGAGAGGAGGGGACGCCGCTCGACCGAAGGGAGAGGAGGGGACGCCGCTCGACTGGAAGGAGAGGTTTGACGATACAAGGCTTTCTTCAATCTCAAGACTTGATCTTCATCTTCATGTCCATCAACCACATAGCCCAAAGGTTGCTCAAGATAGACCTCTTCTTCAAGGTAAGCATTAAGGAAGGCCGACTTTCCATCTAGTTGATGGATTCTCCATTGAATTTGAGCTGCCAATGAAATTAGTAAACGAAGAGTACGGGTGCAAAGACTTCATCATAGTCAACTCCATGCTTTTGCTTCTAGCCTTTGACAACAAGTCTTGCTTTCTATCTTTCCACCACTCCTTTAGCATTCTTCTGAACTGAACCTTGTATACCCATTTGTATACTCATTTGACTCCTATGGCTTCATGACCCTTGGGAAGAGTTGCTAATTCCCAAGTCTTCTTCTTCTCAATTTACTTGATCTCCTCATCTATGGCTTGTCTCCACCTTTGATCTTGCATGGCTTCGTAAAAGGTTAAAGGCTCACTGTCTACAAGTTGGTGTAATAGCGCTGCAGACGGGCCCGCTGCCTGAGAATTAGAGCAAGAATCTCGCGCTCTCGAGCGGTAAGCGCTCACTGTCTACAAGAAGACAATAGAATTCATCATAAGAGAGAGAGTGACTTCATTAGATCTTGCATAAATGTCACCTAAATTTCTCATTTTTCGCGGCCTTTCACTTGAAAACTTTCATGAGGAGTAGGTGATGGAAGTGGTGAAGGAGGTAGAGTTCTGTCTTGTATAGGCCCTATGATCTCCTGCTCTTCTTCTCGAAGAAAATCATAAGCTTTTTCTTCTTGGGCTTCCTGCATTCTGAATCGAATTCGACATCTCAAATAAGCAGCTTCTCTTTCTTGACCTTAGGATGAGTCATTCACTATTAGCGTACTAGTCAGTGAATGAGTTCCCGGGAGAGAGGAAAGGGCTCTATCGGTAACTACAGGGATAGCTGTTCTGCAACAGGTACAGAGTCCTTCACTTCACTCTTGGCTTACTCGTGCTCTGTGGGATTTGATCTTTCTATACAGCTTGAGAGAGTCTTTCCACCAATCCTTCTTTGAGCTCTCTCTGAATCTTGGCATTTAGACTTCTGTCCCAGAACACCAAACATCAAGCAAACAACCTTAGGAAATTGGCTTACCGGCCTACGGCTCATGGGGCATTGCTTTCTGGTTCCAAGGTCTCAGAGTGTGAATTGTTGGCTGTCAGAGTGAACTTCATGATAGAGGTCCGGGTTTGAAGTCAGAGTGAACTGCACTACCGAATCAATCCCCGTAGGCTCAGTCTTCCAATTGTCTGACTCCCCGGATGAAAGGAACTGGCACTCAGGACTCCTGAGGTTAGAAAAAGAGAATCTTCCATTCCTAGAAAGAGGATAAATGAACAGGGGATTAGGCTCATACATGACTTAGAAAACAGGAGTGAAATTCCAGTGGGAAAAAGATATTCTTTACTTAGTGGGAGTAATCTAAACCACAGGACTTAGGGAAGAGAGTCAATTCAATTACCTGAGTCTATTAGTCTATTAACTTCGGGACAAGAATTCATAAAGTCTTTGCTGGGCCAACCATACTTCGTACCTTAGGAAAAGATAAAGAAGGGCCAAGGAATTGCTATTCTCACAGGAAGAGCTGGCTAGCCTCAGTCTCTATCCGGGCCTGACTAGAGGAATGAACCGGGGGCTGCAAGAGAAGACTGAAAGAGATGCCCAAAGCCATCAGCCTCTCTTTGACTTCAAAGCTATGAAAGAGGGGAACTTACCGCACAGAAAGGTGCTGAGAACATTGACATACCAGCATAAACAAGAGGAATATCCAAGCAAAGGAATCCTGGATTGATGTTCTTGGGGAAGAGAAGGAGCTGACAATGACAGAAAAGAAAGAGGAAGGAACTTCTTCCATTCAAAATCAAGCAAGAGCCATTGGTTTCATAAATGGGACATAGCATAGGGATTGGACTGAAAGGTGTGGGAATAGCCCCGCTACGACTAAAGCATAGGGCGTAGGAAATGGTGCTATACCCGAACCAGAAAGACAGACAAGGACGGGAATTGCTTCGATACTTTGAACAGCAAGGTAGAGCTTTAAGCCTTCTCAAGTAAACTGACTCTAGAATAGAATCTTTAAGCGAAGGCTTAGTTGCCTTGCTGGCTGGGCAATAGGGTTCTCAATGGTTTGCTTATTGCCTTATTCTATCCAGGTTGAATTTGTTCAAAATATCTATCACCGGGCATTGGCTATAAAGACGGGGCTAAGGGTATCGTTGCAAGATCCACCCAGGTTAGCAGCCATTCGACGGAGCTTTCAATACAAAATCTTTCTCAACCGCACTCTCGGAAAAGACTTGCCTACCTACCGGATGGATCAAGTCGAGGGTAGTTCCATACCATATAAGTAAGGTGTTCGGGTAAAGTGACCTTACGGGACGTAGCTACACTTCAACACGAACCAGGGTTCCACCTAAGAGAGCTAGTCCTCACCCGACAAGATATTGAAGGCAGGCTATTCGTGACCGCAGGGCGATCAGCACCTCATTTCCGTTTGGAATACAGGAGGATTCCTATGGGATTGACGGGAGAAAAGGTGCGTCTAGCCGGTCTGTTAAGAGAGTCATTCTTCTTAAGTATCCCATCTTTCTATTAGAAAAAGCGGAATCACAACTGTCGAATCTAGTGCTTAAGCAAAGATCCAATTTCCTGATTGAGTATCAGGTGGGTAAAGACTAGGAGCAATTCCGTGTTTAAGGGTCCCACGGAGCGGTAACAAAGGACCCACGGAGCGTAGAAGGGAGGAGATCATACCGGGATTACTTGCCCAACTTCCTTTTGTCCATTTCGCATAGCCGGGCTCTTGTCTAATGCCTTTTATCGCGCAACTAGTGCTGATGAAATGCCTTTGACCAAGAGATGGCAGCTCAGGCAGGGAGTCGAAGCCAGGTGGGCATGAATGGAGCTTCCAGTTCCTTCTTTTGAGCCTCAATCTTCCGGAAAGAGAAGAGAAGATGCAAGGTCCCGACCCTAATGGGGTTTTCACACTTGGGACCCGGGGAAGAATGTTCCACTTATTCTATACACACCCGTGCTCGGCCTACTCAAATCAGTCCTTTGAAGCTGATACGTTCATCGCACACCAAGAACGAACGAATGATCATGAACATGTTCTAATCCACCGCTCCGTGGGTATCTTAACCCTCGCCATTCTCTATGCCACATGGCTCTACCTCCGCTGCGGGATAAAAGCTCAAGTTCAAGGGCACGCCACTCCACTCTCTCCTTGCTATAGACCTTATCCAAAATGGAGTCTTTTCGTGGGAATCGAATTTCACTTCCTTTGGTGGGACGGAACTCCGAGTGAACTCACGCTCTTGGCCTTTATTCATTCATCTTGAAACCAGTAGTTTCATTGAGATTTATTGGGTTGGTCTTCAGTGTACCTGAGTACAAGATCGAAAAGCCTTGCACCGGGCTCGCGTCTGCTAATAGGTATCCTCCCGTCCCTTCCCCGAGGGCAGGAGCGGCTTCCGTGTCTGTGCCTTTATAGTCGTAATAATCGATCTGCCTTCACTCCTCAGGGTCAGGGAGGATCATCTTTGTCTTTTCTGTGTTTCATCTGCAAAGGACTGACTAGACATCAAATTGTGTATCTAAAGAGGAGAGGAGTTCTGTCTTTCCCAAATTGCTTTGAATTGAATATGTAAGCACAAAGGAAGGAAACTTCCCCCTTTTTAGTTCTTTCGGGATCAAGCTGTCCCCATCTTTGAAGATCAAAGAAAAGTAATCTTCAAGATGGAGGAGCTTGATCCGGGTAGGGGCTGGCTAGTGGACGGGGAGTCAGGGCTTATTAGAAAGAAAGTCAAGAAGGCGACTGCTTTCAAGCCTTTGCCCCTTGCGGCCCTGGCTTGCCGACTGCCTTACCTTAGAAAGCTCGCTGGACTGAAAGACCGCTTGGAAGGAGATTGCTTCTTCTTTCCCGTGAATAAGGGATAATCACCCTGTGGAAGTAGGGATTGTTGCAAAGTCAAGGTAGTGTTAACTAATTGCGCGGAGTTGCTTTCTCTTTCCTTCGTGAGAAGAAACTCTAATTCGACGGATGGGATCTCAACCGAAAGCTTGCTCAAAGTGATTCCCTCGAGAGAGCTTGCAAGTCCAAGATCTGGTCTTCTCTTTCTCTGTCGGCGAATACGCTGCTAGCTTGACTTCCAGCTGCGGGAAATCGAAGTCATTGGATTGGCATCTGGATTTGATTCGGATTGTTGTGGGTTCCATTCAAGCTAGAATCACTTTTGGCAATAAAGCCCGGAAGAGGGAGGGAAAGCCATTCAGTCAGTAGGGTTTGGCATTGAATAAGCTGTTTGCGTTGCAGCGAATCTGCTCTTAGTTAGAAAGAAGAGGTTGGAACTCTTGTTGCATGGTACGGCGTTCTGGTCAGAGAGTCAGGGTATGAAGAAGAGTTTCTAGGAACTTTCCAAAGGATCTCCTTCTCAGGATGGAAAGAAGTACGCAATAAAGTCAACTGTCGGAAGTCGAACTTGCCAATCCTTTGATCAGCTCTGGGAGCCTATGCTAGGATGTAATAGAAAGACCAATTTGACTAGGAGTTCCGATACCAGAGGATCTTATCCTCCCAGTGATAGCAGCCGTTCCATAGCTTTCAACAGCCTACTTAAGGAAAATGTTGACGAAAGAAAGTTCACGGAGGGAAAATGTCAGTCTTAAGATAGCTGCACAGCCTAAGGCTTCCTGTATACGACCCCAATAACTTGTCCTGGACAAAGCTTACTTTAAGGGAAATTCAAAACTTGAAGCTCAGCGGCTATATTAAACTGCCCAAGAGGGGCTTATTTAGTGGAGTCCAGAACGGATAAAGTCAAGGCCAGGACGGATCAATTCACAGAGGAGTTGATCTCGTCCTGCAATTACTAATCAATCACACTTTACAATCTGCCTTTGACGAGATCGAGGCATTAAAGCAAGGGCTGTTCGCTGACCAATGCGCTTTCAGGGTCCTCTCTTACCCAGGTTAGAGATTGAAACAGCTGCTTCTTTATAAATGTTCAATGTAGCATGAGCGCTTATCTTCAATTCCCGTCCGGAGGTGCTAACAAGCAACTCGTCCTTACACGGGATGCTAGCAAACAAATAGATAGGCAGTATACTAAGGAATGAAGGAAAGACCTCTTTTCTAATTCTATACTAGTTCCTATGGCGTAAAGGAAAAGAGTTTCATTTCGGCTATTATATTACATCTATGGGTCATAGAATTTATGGAGTCTCTTAAAGAGGGGATCGAAGCAAGGTAAAATCCCATTATTATAAAGAGTTCTTCTAAAGAATACGATCATCTAACAGATGAAGAAGTGAGCAAGCCTTTCTACAATGGATTCTAACAGCGCAGACTAGGCATCTTTATCTGTATCTGATTTCAATTTATATATTGATATTTAGAAAGCCCCTTGTTTAAAGGCTAGGGCCTTCCCCAGGAACATGGTTGAATTGCGATTTGAATTTAGCAGCATTGGCCGTAGAATCCAATATTGAGGGTGACTGACCACTAGATCTGTCGATCGAGACCTTGGTCTTCCTGCAGTACTACAGGCTTTTGACTCTCTCTCTATGGGCTTCGGGCTAACGCCCTAGATCGTCCACTAAATCCTCCAACGGTGAGACTGAGTGTCTTACTTTATCTTAAGACGACAGAGGTACGTAAAGTATAGGTCCCTCAATTCAACTATCTCTGAATACTTTTCTGGGTGACCAAGACATAGACTAAGATTCCTTGGTATCCGGGCGCTTACCTCGCTTGTTAGGGATCGATGCTTCGCCTCATCCGTGCTCATTGGAAACCTTGACTCTTCGATTCATCTTAAGAAAAGTGGTACTTTCTGTTTGCCTTCCCGTCTTTTCTCAGCGGATCAGCCACATACTCCGAAGTCACGTTAGTGACGGGAACGTAGCTATCTTTTGGTCAGGTTTTCTGGGGGTTGGTTCCTCTACTAGAATAGGTTCCGAACGCCTCACTTCTTTACAACAGGAGCAGCTTCCTAATCGACATCGGTCAGCACCTTGCCCCCTTCCATGACAGAACTAGAGAGCCGGTCTTTTTCCCGCCCTGAAAAGAGTCAAAGTGAAATAGGGAGGGATTTTGCAGCCGTTATGGTAGACTTGGATGAATCTCAATCCGAATGAGTGACCAGATCCCTATAAGAGGTGGATCCGTCTTTGCTAGATCCATCAGAAGCATGAGAGAAGAAGTGAGCCTCCCTTTAGACCATGATGGCCGCTAGGGACTGGTTCGTACCATGCCTGTTGAAAGTTCCTTACAGAAGACTAGCAGACATTCTCAATAGCTCTTACAGAAGGCAATGTAATTGATCAAATGGGGGGGCCAACCGCTTCGACGTCTTCAGAGTAAGAGAAGTGGACAAATGCTGCTAGTCTTTTCGACGAATCAACTGTGGCACTTTCATTAGAATTAGCATTACCTTGTGTAAAAAAAAAAGCACTTCTTTTAGTGAGCGAGTTAACCGCGCCCCTCGATGGTTTGCTTTCAGTTGAGTTTTGTGGTTCTATCGTAACTCAAGATGATTCTGTTCTGTTAAAAGATTAGGAGTAAGGGCACTTGCTGTTGCCGCTATTAGAGTAAGAAGATCAGAGCTTAGCTTAAGGTTCACTTAACTAGGATAGATGGGCCTAGACCTTTTGCCTCCTTCCTTCAAAGAGCCGATTCGTGACAAGAGAAGAGCCCTGGAAACGACTAAAAGGCTAGTACCGTATACGACAACAAGACCAACAAGAGTTCCTACTCATACTATTACTAAAGCACCGGCAACTCCAACTGTAGCAGCGGTTATTGCCAACAGCGTCTAATCCCAGAGCTTCTATTTACTCAAGACCAGATACGCATTCAGTTAGCTTTCTAGCAGCGGTAATGCCATCAAGAGCGTCAAGGCTTAGAGCTTCTTTTCAAGCAGCCTCTTCTGTGTTTGGGTTCACTATTGATTCAATTGCGACAAGAGCGTATTCTTTCCTTTCAAAGAGGGCATTCGATGCCTATTCTTTTCTTATTGATCCTGACTTTCCCTTTACTTCGTCTAAAAAGGCTCGAGAAGGCCTATCTTGAAGCTAAAAAAAGAAGAGTTCCAGTGGTCTAAGCCCCCAGATCCAGTTTCATTGGCCTTCGGGATATAGAAAGCTTATTTCCATTTTTTGAATTCAAAGAAGCCTTAAGGCGACATCTCTTATACAACCTAAGACTAGCATGCAACCCTCAAGGCGAAATGGTTAGCAAGACAGTCAAGCAGTCTAAGCCGGCCTGAAGCCACTCCTTCTCTGAAAGGGCTCGCGCACGTGTGCATATAAAAGAGAGCTAATGAGAGGAAGGGACGCTAAGGTGCCGCGGCAAAGTCAGCTTAGCCTTTCTCCGGTCAGCTGATATAGACTCCCCCATTGGCACTTCTTTGTAAGTTAGCACATCAATGAATACGAAGTCTGTTGTCAAGAGTGAGCAAAAAAGATGTATGAATTTCCTTGATCCAATTAGCAAACTTTGGTGGAAAACCATATCCCTGCATCATCTCTCTAAGGAACATCCAATCAACAGAATCATACGCTTTTATCAAGTCTATTTTCATCATACACCGAGCAGATATCTTCCCCCTGTTGTCTAATCTGATTAGTTCCTTGCTTAAAAGCACATTATGTAGTATATACCTTCCTGCCACAAAAGCACCTTGGTTATCATCCACCAGGTCATCTAGAACCTTTTTCAATCTACCACATAACACTTTTGAGATGCATTTATAGACCACATTGCAGCAAGCAATTGGTCTATATTCACTTGCATCCCTAGGAGCAGATGTCTTTGGAATCAGTGCAGTGAGAGCAATGTTGCATTGAGTTGCTTCAAAATTATCCCTTCTTCAAAGAACTCTTTTACTGCTTGTATTACATCAGTCCCCACTATTTCCCAGCTTGCCTTGAAAAAAACCGCTACCATATCCATTGGGGCCAGGGCTCTTGATGCTATTGATAGAGAACATAGCATCTTGAATCTCATTATCTGTAACAGGTTCAATCAGTCTCAACTGCTGTTCCACGTTTAGTACCATCCCAGCTGCATAAATTCTACTCTCTTACACTTTTCTATCTTCCCTTTTCTGCCCCAATAATTTCCTGAAAAAGTCTAAAAAATGTGCCTCAACCTGATCAGGATCATCAACCACAGTTCCATTTTGATCAACTATTGCAGTAACTCTGCTCTTCTTGAATTTCTGTTTCATAACAGCATGAAAATATGCTGTGTTTTGGTCTCCCAATGCTATCCAGTCAGCCTTTGATTTCTGTTGCAAGAAACTTTCAGCCGCCTTATTTAGAACTGCATATTTACTAGCAGCCTCTCTTTCCTCATTTTGAAATCTCTCATTGAATGGGTCCTCATGTAGAATTTTATGTGCCTCCAGCAAGGAATTCTAAGCTTCAACAGCTTGAATCTGAACATCATGAAATTGCTGCTTGTTTAGCTCCAGCAAAACAGGTTTGAACCTTTTCATCTTCACCACCAATTGATACATTTTCCTTCCCTGAACCTCACTTTGCCAACTCTCACTGACCCTTTGCAGGAAATCCTTTGAATCAGCCCACATATTCAAATATTTGAATATCTTCCTTGATTTTACCATGTCATTTTTCATTTTTACTATCAAAGGGCTATGGTCAGACACCCCCTCTGGTAATATGGTAACCTCTTACATGTTATATTCATCAATCCATTCCCCATTAACCAAGGCTCGGTCGATTTTAGAAAAAATTAGATTGCCACCACACTGTTTATTACTCCATTTATAGAAGCATCCTCTGGACTTTCAATCCTGCAGATGACAGACATCAACACATAATCTGAACTCCTCAATCTCACTGAATTGGACAGCACGTCCCCCAATTCTATCCTTCACATCCAGAATACTGTTCAAATCCCCTATAACTAACCAAGGGGCTCGGACACTGGTACCAATTCTCATCAGGTCAGACCACAACTCAGTTCTCCCATGGCTCTGATTAACACCATATACCACAGTCAACAAGAATTTCTTTGTGTGCACCACAACTTCACAATGCATATATTGATCAGATTTAGACACAACAGATACCAGACAACTTGCACAATTCCAAACCACAAGAATTCTTCAATCAAAACCATACTCCTTCCACCATTTCTTTTTCACTAACATCACATTTTGTTCATTCAACTTAGTTTCCAAAACAGCTAGTATATCAATATTCTTTTTCTTCCAAAAGGAGTACACCTCCTTTTGTTTATAAGGGCTATTGTAGCCCCTTATATTCCACGAAGCAATATTCACCATGTTCTAAGGAAGGTGAACCATTACCTGGTTTAGAACCCTTCCCCTGGTCTTCTACAGACCTCTGCTGCACTGCCCTGTCACCATTTCTGTTACCATTCTGGGACTGTCCCCCATTCTGCCTTATCTGCTGTTGTTCCCCTTGTCTTCTGCCAGTATTCTGTCTTGGCTGCCGTTTCTGTTGTTCCCCATTCTTCTTCTTCTTCCTCGCCCTGACTTCAGTCCATTCCTTATCTTCAGGAGGCACATGAATGTAAGTTTGTGCCTTAGGTGCAGGTTCAGCATCATCATCAATAGCAATACCTTTCCTTTTATCATTATTCTCAGTCACCACTTTTGATGAACTAGCCTCATCCTTGCCTTTCTGTTGCTTCACTTCATTCCCACCTTTCATCTTCTCCCATTCCGTGCCTCTTATGAACTATTTTCCCTACGACCGAGTGAGCAGCTTTTCTTGAATCAGTTGTCTTTGATTTGGGAAGGTGGTAACGTATATAATAGAATATGGCTGCTTTTAGCTTTGAAGCCAAGGCAGTAGCCTTTCCTTCCTTGTCGGCGCTATTGGCTTGGGTGGCTGGGCTAGCTTGGTTTGGTTGACCTTGCTATTGGGACTGAGCCCAGACAGGCTCAACTTATCACCCCACTGGAAGAGGAGCGGGAGAACTGATGACTTTCCTGCTTGACTTTTTTTTGACTTTCAACCATTTTCCATCTCGTGAGGGGGTGTTAGCATATGGCATTACCGGTTGAAAGGGAACTTGAATGCTTAAGTCTTCACTCCGGATTCCACGTTGCAATCTCTGCCGACTTATCCTCTGCAATTAGTCGAGCCAAGTCCACTAGAAACGGATTCGTGAACAACAGCATCAGTGAATCCCTAAGTTCCTGGAGAGCTAACAGCAGCTGATTCAATGGCAAGTGCCAGGCTAAAGGCAAAGAGCATATTCCTGCGAACCTTCGCAGAGATTAGTCACAGTTGAACAGGAGGAAGAACAGCTTCTTAAATAAGAAAGAAGAGAGAGCTCCCGTGAAAGCCTAAGCCTAGAGAGGAAGAAGAGGAAGTACCACCTATAAGAAGAACCCCGGAGCTCCCTTAGATAAATTGCTCAAGGAAGTCAAGTAGAGATCGGGTGAATAGCCTTTCATTTAATAAGGCAAGGACAATCACTCTACCTCTTTAGATATAGAACACTATGGAAATGACTTGAGGGAGTATTACCTATGAAGCAAGTATCCACCCTCAAACTCACTCAGCAAAGATGGATCAGGAGACATATCATACCGTACCTACAAGCCAAAACAAGACAGATAGCCCTAGACTACCAATACAAAGAAATGGTATTTGATTCTCTTAAACCAAAGCATAATAGCTAAAGACAGACCAGCTCGAACAGCTATATTCTATATTCTTGAAGCCAGGACCATATCGATCGTACCGCCCCATACCATATCATACCTTCCAGTCTCCTTCCCCTCGGTCACTCCGTTCCTGCCCCGATGATAGATAGAATATCATCAGAGAACTACTGGAATCTTCCAACTTCAAATAGAAAGATAAAAGAGTGATTTTCCCAGGCTCGATAAGTGAACCCCATGGTATGCCTAGCGTTCTGCCATAACTAAAGGAAAAGCCTCTCTTACGTGCACAAAAAGAAGAATCCTAAATATGAAGGGTAGGGCCAACCTGTTACTCTGGTACTATATCAGATTAGGTTTTTTGATTTGATTATACTTATAAGGTCAGATAAAAAACCTGGTATGATGTTCAGGTAATGCTACACCCAGGAAAGAGCTAGTATCGTTTTATAACTCGAAAAAAAAATGACCTTTACATTCAAAACTATCAATTTCTGAATCCAACCGGGGCTCTTAGTGTCGATCAAGAAAGCCACTCCTTTTAGCCGCCGACTTTCGTTCCAGAAAGCCTTTCCATTTAGTCATGAATTCCACCTTTGCCCATGGGCACATGGAAGAAAAGACTTTCTCAGAAGCGGGGAGAAAAACGATAGATGGACAGTTTTCTAAGTATTGCATTGCAATGCCCCCTAGCTACCCACACGAGACCCGCACCAACAGACGCGGGATCGGGCTAAGACGGAGCTGCAAGAGTAGCAAAAGCGGGAGCAGCAGCTGTCGGGATTTGATTCATAGAAAATTCATAGGCCGATCTTGGGGTTCTCTGACCCGAGGTCCTTCGGGCTCTTCGTGGTGCAAGCATACCCGGACCATAGGCAGCTCTATTTTGAATTTCTAACGGGTCTGAATTCGGATCCTGGACCTTGGGATCCACAGATGAGATACCATCCCTCCAGGGGCAAGCATATCATCCTTACCGGCCGCCCTGGTTTAAGATAAGAGTCCAATCTATGTGGAAAATGAGATCTCCGATTGATTCTCCGGAAAATCAGTATCTCGTTCAACTTTTTTGAATCCCCTCTTTCTGTTCTAAATGAACTCCGAAGATTGATAATAGGCTACGGACATATCATAGACTATATGCATCCGACTAAAGTATATGCCTTTCCGCGGTAGAATACAATTCTTAGTTCATAAAGGGGTACCCCCGGTCTCTATTTCACACATTGGTACGATCTCTTTAGAATCTCCTTCTTCTGGAAATCTCAGGCATATAATCGATTTTTTGGCCATTCGCGATCGAGCACAACCTATGAACAGTTGTACGCCTACATAACCCACTCCCCAGACCAAGGGAAGAAGGTATCAGATCTATGTAGTTCTTGACCCCTTTTGTGAAACCAGTTCCTGTACTTTTCAGAAATTCAAGCTAGTAAAGTAATCTGGTGGAAGGGGCCCTCCTCACCTCTCCCCTTCCCCCCCCGAAGGGGGCCTCCTCCAATCATCACATGGATAGATCGGATTACTAGTGTCCTTTTTTTACAAGACTCAGCTCAACCCCCCTCTCGCCATTAATTTATAGTCAAAATCCCGAAAAAAGAAAAAAGGGATTGATTTTCCACTTATCTTATAGAATTTCGCTCTTGAATTAAGAGCATCCCTATAGCGGAACAATACCCCACATGGTTCTGAAAAAATGATATGTTGTTTTTCATTTCGGAATCAAAAGGAAGGCCAGCAAAGATCAAATATAAGAGGCTACAGGAGCCAAGAATTCCAACAAAGCGTAGACCATCACCTAAATC